ACGACATTTGCACATTTAGATGCTACTACCGTACTATCAAGAGGATTGGCTGCCAAAGGTATTTATCCAGCAGTAGATCCTTTAGATTCAACGTCAACCATGCTTCAACCTCGGATCGTTGGTGAGGAACATTACGAAACCGCCCAAAGAGTTAAGCAAACTTTACAACGTTACAAAGAACTTCAGGACATTATAGCTATCCTTGGATTGGACGAATTATCCGAAGAGGATCGTTTACTCGTAGCAAGAGCGCGAAAAATTGAGCGTTTCTTATCACAACCCTTTTTCGTAGCAGAAGTATTTACCGGTTCTCCAGGGAAATATGTTGGTCTAGCAGAAACAATTCGAGGATTTCAATTGATCCTTTCCGGAGAATTAGATGGTCTTCCTGAACAGGCCTTTTATTTGGTAGGTACTATCGATGAAGCTACCGCGAAGGCTATGAACTTAGAAATGGAGAGCAATTTGAAGAAATGACCTTAAATCTTAGTGTACTGACCCCTAATCGAATTGTTTGGGATTCAGAAGTGGAAGAAATTGTTTTATCTACTAATAGTGGTCAAATTGGCATATTACCAAATCACGCCCCTATTGCCACAGCTGTAGATATAGGGATTTTGAGAATACGCCTTAACGACCAATGGTTAACGATGGCTCTGATGGGTGGTTTTGCTAGAATAGGAAATAATGAGATCACTGTTTTAGTAAATGATGCAGAGAAGGGTAGTGACATTAATCCACAAGAAGCTCAGCAAACTCTTGAAATAGCGGAAGCTAATGTGAAAAAGGCTGAAGGAAGGAGACAAAAAATTGAGGCAAATCTAGCTCTCCGACGAGCTAGAACACGGGTGGAGGCTAGCAATCCGATTTCATATAACTAGTTGGTACGTTCGAATAATAAAAAGAAGTTCTCTTTCTAATCCTATTTAGATTCTGTCGGGTGAATACAATCAAATACAATCAAACAGAATCCAATTCTGATGCAAAAATGCAAATTAAAAAATGAAATAGAAAAGATACACAATCAAAAAATAAATATCACTAAAGGTGGGTTGTAAACCTTATTAGATACCATTGACTCTGGTATCTAATAAGTTTTACCTACTATTGGATTTGAACCAATGACTCCCGCCGTATGAAAGCAGTACTCTAACCACTGAGTTAAGTAGGTCATTTATCATCCCAAAGAGAACCAAATGAAACCCATCCTGTCGATGGATTATAAATATCATATTACTTATAAGCAATACTAATCTAAGGAATACCACTCAAAGAGATCAAAGATTCTTGATGTTGGATCATGGAATATTTCTCTTGACAAGAATTTACCTACATGATAAAATATGTATCACAAGCACTAAGGGCTATAGCTCAGTTGGTAGAGCAACTCGTTTACACGCGCGCCAATGTTTTTCAAGGGAGTTCATCATACAATCAGAAAAATTGATCTTGTTGAGAAATCGATGTCTTACTCCATAACTTTGAGGGAACCATAGCCTGACAAAGGGTTCGGTCCAATTTGGACGCCCATTTAGGAGGTGCCAAACAGAACCCATCATTGATTTGAGATCTTGATAAGGTGAATACCCAGTCTATTCAATGCTAGGCATAATGAGTATAAGGACCTCAAAAAAATCTCTTTTCGTCATATGAACTTTAAGGTGTATGAAGTTTCATATTTGATTTTTAAGCAGAACGATAGAGACTTCATTTAACTTAGGTTGATCTAGGCCAGAGACAGACCTACGTCAAGATAATCCCACCTTTGAAACACTTTGGTAATGCTCCCAAATAATGAATCAGAGCACATGGAGCCATTTCCTTATCTTTTTTTCTGTCAAGCAAAAAAATGGCAGACTAACTGATATTTAGATCAGTTAATGAAGGAGCCCAATGCAAAAAAAAAAATGCATGTTGGGTCTTTGAAACAGTTCAGATCATTTTAATAATAATAAGTTTGATCTGTTTTACCGAGAAGGTCTACGGTTCGAGTCCGTATAGCCCTATAAAAATGAAAAATGCAAAAAAAAATTGTATAATTTGCATTTCTTCATTATTATTTCTTGCTTGTAACTAAATGAAATCCAATTATTCCTATAAGTTTACTCACGGCAATCGTTTAAGCAGATGAAAGAAAAAACGCATATCAATGGATCCAATAGATATTGATTTTTGCAATTGCAGATAAACAAACCAACCTTTCGTCATTAATCTTCGGAGTCGAATTACATATTCATATCCACAATAAAAGAATTAGTGAGACTCCCTTTCTTTTGATATCCCCAATCTTATTGAATTTTGGAAGTCAACTCATTTCACGGGCCTGGTGAAATGCAAAACTACGAAGAGGAATTCACATGGATTTAGGAAGGGCCTGCTGTATTTGTGTACAAGCTAAAGTTTTTTGAAAAATGAATATCTTTGGTCACTTTCATTGTCAAATAGGCTTTTCCTTCGTCTACCTTACTTACCTCGACCTAGCGAAGCACAACAAAAAAAG